GTGAGTCCTCAAAACGGGATGATGCCGGAACGCATTTTTATCCAAACATTAATTGGTCGTGTATTAGCAGATGATATATATATGGGTTCACGATGCATTGCCACGCGAAATCAAGATATTGGGATTGGACTTATCAACCGATTCATAACCTTTCGAACACAACCAATATCTATTCGAACCCCCTTTACTTGTAGGAGTACATCGTGGATCTGTCGATTATGTTATGGACGCAGTCCGACTCATGGTGACCTGGTCGAATTGGGCGAAGCTGTAGGTATTATTGCAGGTCAATCTATTGGAGAACCCGGCACTCAATTAACATTAAGAACTTTTCATACCGGCGGGGTATTCACAGGGGGTACTGCAGAACATGTACGAGCCCCCTCTAATGGAAAAATTCAATTCAATGAAAATTTGGTTCATCCAACACGTACACGTCATGGGCATCCCGCTTTTCTATGTTCTATAGATTTGTATGTAACTATTGAAAGTGAAGATATTCTTCATAATGTGACTATTCCATCTAAAAGTTTTCTATTAGTTCAAAATGATCAATATGTAGAATCAGAGCAGGTAATTGCTGAGATTCGCGCGGGAACATCCACTTTTAATTTTAAAGAAAGAGTTAGAAAACATATTTATTCTGATTCAGAGGGAGAAATGCATTGGAGTACCGATGTGTATCATGCACCTGAATTTACATATGGTAATGTTCATCTCTTACCAAAAACAAGCCATTTATGGATATTATCAGGAGGACCGTGCAGATCCAGCCTAGCCTCCTTTTCGCTCCACAAAGATCAAGATCAAACGAGCGCCCATTCTCTTTCTGTCAAGCGAAGATCTATTTCGAATCCCTCATTGACTAATAATCAAGTGAGACATAAATTAGTTAGTTCGGGTTTTTCTGATAAAAAAGAAGATAGGAATATTGATTATTCAGCAGAATTAAATCGAATCATATGCGTTGGTGATTCTAATCTTATAGATCTTGTCATTCTACACGAGAATTCGGATTTATTGGCAAAGAGGCGAAGAAATCGATTCACCATTCCACTCCAATGGATTCATCAAGAACGAGAAAGAGAACGGATCTACCCTTCAGGTATTTTGATTGAAATACCTATAAATGCTATTTTCCGTAGAAATAGTATTCTTGCTTATTTCGATGATTCTCGATACAGCAGAAAGAGTTCGGGAATTACTAAATATGGGACTCTAGAAGGGCATTCAATGGTCAAAAAAGAGGATTTGATTGAGTATCGAGGAGTCAAGGAATTTAGGCCAAAATACCAGATGCAAATGAAAGTAGATCGGTTTTTTTTTATTCCTGAGGAAGTGCATCTCTTACCCGGATCTTCTACCATAATGGTACGGAATAACAGTATCATTGGGGTAGATACACAAATCGCTTTAAATACAAGAAGTCGAGTAGGCGGGTTAATCCGAGTGGAAAGAAAAAAAAAAAGAATTGAGCTGAAAATATTTTCTGGAGATATCCATTTTCCCGGAGAGACAGATAAGATATCTCGACACAGCGGCATCTTGATACCTCCAGGAATAGGAAAAACAAAAGACAAAGCATCCAAAAAATTGAAAAATTGGATCTATGTACAACGGATCACACCAACTAAGAAAAAGTCTTTTGTTTTGGTTCGACCTGTAATCACATATGAAATAACGGACGGTATAAATTTAGAAGGACTTTTTCCCCTTGATCTATTGCAGAAAAGGGATAATTTGCAACTTCAAGTTATCAATTATATTCTTTATGGAAACGGTAAACCAATTCGGGGAATTTCTGACACGAGTAGTCAATTAGTTCGGACTTGTTTAGTATTGAATTGGGAGCAAGACAAAAAAATTTCTTCTATCGAAGAGGCCCGCGCTTCCTTTGTTGAAATAAGGACAAATGGTTTGATGCGAGATTTTCTAAGAATTGACTTAGTCAAATCCTCTATTTCGTATACTCGAAAAAGAAATGATCTTTCAGATTCCGAATTGCTCCCCGATAATGGATCAGATCGCACCAATATCAATCCATTTTCTTCCACTTTTTTGTATTCCAAGACACGGATTCAACAATCCCTTAATCAAAATCACGGAACTATTCATACGTTATTGAATAGAAATAAGGACTGCCAATCTTTGATAATTTTGTCATCATCTAACTGTTTTCGAATGGGTCCGTTCAATGTGATAAAAGAATCAATTAAAAAAAATTCCCTAATGCCAATTAGGAATTCGGTGGGCCCTTTAGGAATAGCTTTTAAAATAGCGAATTTTTATGCATTTTCCTGTTTGATAACTTATAATCAGATCCCCCTAACTAAATATTTACAATTTGACAATTTTAAACAGACTTTTCAAGTACTTAAATATTATTTAATGGATGAAAATAGGAAAATTTATAACCCCGATCCGGGTAGTAACACCTTTTTGAATCCATTAAATTTGAATTGGTATTTTCTCCATCACAATTATTGTGAAAAGGCATCTA